AGAAAGAAAAAATTCTTTCTTTTTGGTAACCCCGCCAGGAATGTAATAGGGTGTCTCCCGATTGTTTCACAGAAACAGAGACAGTAAGGCTTAGATGTGAGATAGAGGTATGTGATAGATAGTTATCGATCTTGATGGTATATTTTTAGGCCTTTTGCTTATGAAAGGCAACAAACAATAGGTCTTACTATTCCTACATGTTCCATTAGTAAGATTCCCTTGAAACTTCCAAGGGGTAACTGTGTATCTTGCTTGTGATTAATGCTTCCCAATTCTACCAGAAATCATATAGGAACTTGTTACGAGTGTATTCATTGGATTGGTTCATCAATAGCATTAGGTCAGAATCCCATTTTGACTCCGCACCATTGATTCCACTATTATTAATGATAAATAATGGAATAATTCCTTCATATTCATAGAGATAGGGGACATAATTCACATGGATATAGTAAGTCTCGCTTGGGCTGCTTTAATGGTAGTCTTTACATTTTCCCTTTCACTCGTAGTATGGGGAAGAAGTGGACTCTAGGGGTACTACTAATTGATAATTGAGTTGAGTAATCGAATTGTATCAATTGTTTAATAGATCATTCTGCGAAGCTAAAAAAAAATATACCCATTTCAAAAATTCTACCAGAATCCAGTAATATATGAATAAGAACCCTTCGATCAAACAAAGATTTCAATGATTTGATTCCCATGTTCGTATTTCCAAACTGAACACACATGATAGGAAATGGAAATTTTTTCCAACCGAATTCTTCCTAAATATTCTATTTCGATGAACCGGCCCTTACCAGAATTATGGATATTACAATGAGGAGCAACCAACCCCTATTTTTTTTCCCTTTTATATAATTTATATAATATATGCCCATACCATTCTTCCTACATTGATTGTTTCGATAGATCTCGGGATCCATATTGAAAATAATCAGAAACTTAGGAATTAGAAGAGTTGACGTTCGATTATTTCAGATTGATCGGAATCAATACAAATGGATGTAGCGAAGAAATAGAATTGGAGTGCTATTTACATGTAGACATATGTAGATACATATTATAGATTGATCCATATCAAGCACATATCTTTATACAACTTTATACAATACAATAATAGATAGTGTGGTAGAAAGAACTATATGAACCTTTCTACCACACTATCTATTATACTGCTGACTCCAATCCACTCATTTCATTTAAGACTTGGGATTTGAATCCCTTTCATTTCTTCAATCATTGATAAGAACTAATAAGTCAAGTTTCATTCAAATTAATCATTTTGACTGACTGTTTTTACGTAGATGATAAGTAAAAAAGCAGTAGGAACTAGAATGAACAGCGCAGTAGCAATAAATGCGAGAATATTGACTTCCATAATCTCATCGTTTTTTTTTTGCTTTGCAATAACTCGGGATCTAATCCCATAGAGATAATAAGTCTTTCTCCTGAAAATTCCATGGGATGGATTGCATCCTGATGATACTGAATCGGATCAATATCATGAATAACAATATCTGATCTATCAAATCGGATTCATCGTCGAGAATTGAATAGTATAACATAGGAAGATCCTTTATCCATACCGAATCCAAAATGGGATTCCTGATTCAATCAAGAATCCCATTGAATTTCTCATTTCCACTCTTTCTTTTCTATAACCTACCGTCTTCCTTATACAATCATCTGATGAGGTATTATCTAACCGGTGTTCCATTGGTCACAGACCCAAACAGTAGGAGTGAAATGGAAAAAAGGATGAGTTAAGTTCTAAGCGAAGTTTTTGTGATGATCTAATCTTCTTGGGAGACAGAGAAGTGTGATAAAAATGGGTCCCGGTATAAAAAAAGATCGAATATTCCGAGAAATTCACTATTTTATTTATTGATTTTGTTCTTTCTTCGATGGGGTAAAATAGGAAGAAAAAAATCTATTCATTCCTTCCCTCCCTAGAACAAGACAAGAGAGGCGGATCTTTGTTTGATCTTTTATTATATTAGTATCCTCTTTCCTTGGATTGAGGACTGAGACACATACATCAAAAAGAAAGTATGCAATTCAAATGAGATAGATAAATTGTTTTCAATTCGTAATTGAGGTTACACAAAATCGGAGTTAGAAAAGGGGGTAGGTTTCATCTGAAAAGTACTCTGTCGCTGTCGGGGTAACTATATTCTATATTAAGTTAATTGTGTATCGTACAATAAACGAATACAATTTGTGTATGTGTTCCCAGAAAACATATGGGTACTCTATTTCATTCCATTGATCAGGAGCAATCGAAAAAGCCAGACCAGTACAGTCTCTCTTGGAATCCTAAATATGGTGATACCACCGATCAATTCAATCTACATATGTCTCTCTCCCATCAATCGGTACTAGTTGAAGTAATTGAAATTACCGTATTTGTCCGATGAGAAATGCGAAACGAAAAACGAAAGAAATAAGGTCCACCGCTGAAAATTCAATTCTTCCCCTTGCCCCCCCTTCACAGAAAATGGAGAGATGAATTGATGGATTCATCGGATTCTAGGTCGGGACTGACGGGGCTCGAACCCGCAGCTTCCGCCTTGACAGGGCGGTGCTCTGACCGATTGAACTACAATCCCAGGGAAATGAGTTATACAGCATACATATTCTCATACATATTCTTATAATTTCTTTATATTTATAATTGCCGTGTTTTACCAGAAACACGAGTGATTGATATTCACATGGATATGAACTATAGTGAGAGTGACACGGATTACTAGTAATCCTGTGGTTATTGCCACATCGATTGATAAGATAATCAACCTTTCAATGAAAAAAAAGGACTCTTTTTTTCTTTACTCCTTCTTATATTTACAGATTATTAATCTAGATCGTTAGAAAGATCAGAACGCGTGGGAACAAATGAACAAAGAAATAGGGATATAGCAGAAAAAATGGACCATTTATTCCTCTATATCAGGCATTTCTGGAGGACAAATTGGTTATATCATCCCCATGGATCGGCGAATTATTGGGCCGAGCTGGATTTGAACCAGCGTAGACATATCGCCAACGAATTTACAGTCCGTCCCCATTAACCGCTCGGGCATCGACCCAGGAAGAATCAATTCTAGGCTTATTGATAATCCATGATCAACTTCCTTTCGTAATACCCTACCCCCAGGGGAAGTCGAATCCCCGCTGCCTCCTTGAAAGAGAGATGTCCTGAACCGCTAGACGATAGGGGCATACCTGCCCGATCGCCATCATATTATGCTCATAGTATGAGCAGTTTTTTGGAATTGTCAATATAATGTAATGGCATGACTAGATCCGAAGAATCTTTCTTGCTTCCACAATTACATAGAATTTTTTGATTGTTCATTCATGAACCATCATATATATATGACGAAGTATAGGATCCCCTCAGCGGGGATTTGTCCGACAAAAAAAAAGTCAAACCCCATTTCTTCAATTTTCACTCATTGATTCGCTCATCGTTAAGACGAGATATGCCTCACTAACACTAAGCCAGGAAATTCAGAAATGATAGAATTTTTTTTTGATTGATTCAAAAAGGTGATGTAGAACTCGTAAATCTGGGAAGGGATTGACAAGTAATCGAAAAGATTCTTTTTTTTTTCTATAAGAATTCAGTTCAGGGTACGAGTCGAATCCTTCATCACATGATTCGATGAAATATTTTGGATCTATGTCGGATTGGTACATGTATCAATCAAGTGAATCTCGCATCGATGGGTCAATAAAAGCAAAGCAATTAGGAGCGAAACAATTCATTGCATTGATATTTCTCAAATATAAATAATCATTTGATTTGACCCTAGAACTTCCTAGGTAAATCAAATGGCTTGTTCTTGAATGAGCCCCCTATGCATACATGTATATATGTACATATAGTCTATACATAGATACATGCAGTAGACTCATAGTGGTTAGTGGCCTCTTCATGAATTGAAGAAAATGGCCCTTTTAACTCAGTGGTAGAGTAACGCCATGGTAAGGCGTAAGTCATCGGTTCAAATCCGATAAAGGGCTTTTCCCACGAAGCTCCCGCCTTAGTCTTCATTTTTCATCGGAGAATAGAGATATTATTGATATTTGTAATAAAAAAAAGGTAAACGGACCGCATAATGAGTTATCATTCTAATGAGTTATAGGTATAAAGTTGAACATTTGTTCATTATGATAATAAGGAATCCCACTTATTAGGAGGACTACTATGTCACTACAGGCTATACTCCTCCTCATGTTTCATTATTTATATTTTTGGTCCCGGGACATGGATATTCGAGATAATACCCAATCTCAATTATGAATCGACAAACCAAAGTTTTACTACTTCTCCATTGTTCCAATTAAATCCATCGGAAAAATTAGAAATCAAGAAAAGAAAAAGTAAGTGGACCTGACCCATTGAATCATGACTATATCAGCTATTCTGATATTCAAATTGGATAGAGATAAAATTGTAGAAGCGGACCCTTTTTTTATTTCCTTGGACCACGCAAGAATTTGTCGATATTTCCGATTGAATCTTCTTGTTCCTGGATGCTCCATAGGAATAAATCGCTATTCCCTTCCTCCACAGAGAAACCATTTATTCCGAGTCACAAGAGCAATATATTTTTCAATATCTTTCTTTGATTCCAGAAAAAGATCAGTTTATATCTATATAGGATTTCGATATAGATATCAGATCATGGCTTCATGTACCAAATATTTCCATATTGATGCATCAGAAATTTTTGTTCCGCCAATGCAATGGAGAGCGAATGCGAGAAAGGGACTTTCATTTAAGTCTCCTATTATTTAATATTTAATTTAGGGACATGGACAAAAAAATAGGGAATTTTCCTTTTTTTTTTCTGCCGGATAAAGGTAAAGTAAAGAGGGAAATATTCGAAGTTTCTTTTTTTTTTGGTTCGACCCGTGAAAAGATATACTCTGGAATTTTCGATTCATTCGAAAGAAATATAATAAAGAAGACAATAACAAACAAAAAA